AGTCTAGGGTCTATCGGTAAGGGCGTGAAATACGAAATAACAAGGGAGAGACTTTGAACTTGTTTATCCTAACTGAAAAGGGTGAATTAAATAGTTAATTGAAACATCTTACTAGACTATGAGGAATACATCAACTGAGATTCCGTGCGTAGCGGCGAGCGATAGCGGAGGAATTGTCTCAAACAGATAATTAAGATGATTGGACATCTAGACTAAACCCCGATAGACACCTATAGAGAAAGTACCGTGAGGGAAAGACTTAGAATTGGTTCTAAAAGTTACCTTTTGCATAATGGGCCTGCAAGACAAAATTTGGCAAGCTTAAATAGTAAATGAAGGCGTAGTGAAAGCAAGAGAAAAACTCGTCAGTCAAATTACCCGAAACCAAGTGATCTAACCATGGCCAGGTAGCTATGCTGACCGAACCAGTGATTGTGGCAAAAATCTTGGATGAGCTGTGGTTAGCGGTGAAATACTAGTCGAACTTGGATATAGCTGGTTCTCTACGAAACTTATTTTAGTAAGGCGCCCCAAGTTAATTCACCCCCAAACCCAGGGGCTTGAATTATTGGTGTAGTAAGACTATGGCGATAAGGCCTCTAGTCAAGAGGGGTAAGCCCTAACCAGAAATTAAAGTCACTAATACAGATTAAGTGTATAAAGAGGGTTCAACTTAGACAAACAGGAAGTAGGCTTGGAAACAGCCATCTGCACAGGAAAACGTAAAAGTTCACTGAATAAGCTAGGAAACTCTAAAAATTAAGGCGGCTAAATCTGTAACTGAAATTCTGGAAGCCATACCACAAGGAAATATTAATTGGCTTGGTAGTAGAGCGTTCTGTAGGCACTATACGTGCACACCTCGTGAGATAAACAGAAGTGATAATGCAGGCATAAGTAGTACAAGATTCACTCCCAGATAAATATATATATACAGCTTCTAAGGGCATTACGCCCGATGGATTATAATTCTTGTATTTGTTCAGGAAAAATATTATGGTACTTTCAACTGTTATTTACGGGACTTAGATCTAGGCATAATTTCTCTTAAGGAACTCGGCAAAATAAGATCTCGACTGTTTACCAAAAACATAGCTCTCTGCTAAAGATTACTGAAGTATAGAGGGTGAATTCTGCCCAATGGTTGTATAGTGAAACTAAGGACTAACGTCTAAGGCGAAACCCAACTGAATGGCCGCGGTAACTCTGACCGTGATAATGTAGCACAATAAATAGCCAATTAATTGTTGGCGGGTATGAATGGAATCACGAGGGTCTTACTGTCTCAAGAGGAAAGCCGATGAAATTATAGTTGTAGTGAAGATACTACATAAACATTGTAAGACGAAAAGACCCTATCGAGCTTTACTGGATACCGATAGTGTTAACTTAAAATGATCGATACTAAGTATCTTAATTTTGAGTTAATAATCTTTGTTGGTAAGACAGTTTAGTTGGGGCGACTACCTTTGAATAAGAAACGAAGGCAAGCTTATGGTATATATAGTTAATCTCATTAGCCTGACAGTGAGGGGGACACCCCTAGCTGGCACAAGAATGTGGGCGATAATGACCCGATATGATTATCCAAAATAAATATCGAAAGCGGATAAAAGCTACCGTAGGGATAACAGCGTAATATTGTCGGAGAGTTCTTATCGAGGACAGTGTTTGCGACCTCGATGTTGAATTGCGGTGCCCTGGTGCTGTAGAAGGTACCTTAGGTTGGTCTGTTCGACCATGAAAACCGTACATGATTTGAGTTCAGAGCGTGGTGACACAGCTCGGTTTCTATCTACAATGTTCAATCCCAACTTTTCTGAGTCCTAGTACGCAAGGAATGGTCTCAGCGATGCTCGACTATATTGGCCCCATCGACGTAATCAACTTCTGGCTGCTGCAAAGAAGGAAAACAAAAGGTTTAGGGATTAATAAGGTGCCATGTGGGTGCATAGCCCCTGGCATATTATGGAATTAACACTAGGGCTCATCATACTAACAGTGTTGACGTATGGATTAAAGGCTCCGACTTTAAGATTAGCTATGCTACTTGCGGGTACTGTAGGGGCTGCGGGGCTATTAGCTGTGTCCCATCTATTATGTTGGACACAGGCTATTAAGATGTTGGTGATGCTAAGCGGGTTAGCTATACTATGTATGCTGGACCATCGAACATCGCATCGATCAAGCTCTTTATTGATTTTATTAGTGATCTTAGGTAATTTATTACTTATTGGGTCAACAAATTTAATTTCTATATATTTAGCATTAGAAATGCAAACATTATGTATGTTTATCTTAGTGGCTTATAATAAAAATTCATTATTATCGGCAGAAGCTGGGCTAAAATACTTCGTGTTAGGGGCATTATCTTCGGGGTTGTTCCTATTTGGTTGTGCTTTAATTTATGGTTCCACAGGAGAGCTTGAACTTCAATTTATTCGTATGAGTATAGTATCTTATGGGACATTAGCTGGTAAGTGTCTTATTACTATCTCATTGTTATTTAAAGTATCTGCAGCCCCATTTCATATGTGGGCTCCCGATGTCTATGAAGGGGCTCCAACTTGGGTAGCTGCGCTATTATCTATCGTGCCTAAATTGGGGGTACTAGCTATTATAGTACAAATAGGTTTAAATGAAATGGGGTTATTAATAGCCGGATTAATCTCTTTGATTGTTGGGGCTATAGGAGCTTTGAATCAAACTCGAATAAAAAGACTATTAGCTTATAGCGGGATAAGCCATATGGGGTTTGTATTGCTTGGAATAGCTATTGGGTCTATAGAGAGTTTTCAAGCGAGTTTAATGTATATAGGTGCCTATATAATAACTCAAATATTACTTTGGTCTGTAGTATTAATAATATCTCCTAAAAGAGATATGCTTATTGAGTTTAGTGGTGTTTCAAGATTAAACCCAATGTTAGCATTAGCATTAGCTACAGGTTTATTGTCTACTGCAGGAATTCCTCCTTTAATTGGGTTTTTAACTAAATGGTATATTATCTTAGCAGCTGTTGGTCAAGGTTACTATCTTAGTGCTTTAACAGCTTTAATCTGTTCCGTGATAGCCGGAGTTTATTACCTTAGATTAGTTAAAATTATGTTTTATCAGCCTTTGTCTGCGCCTTTAGTAATAACAAATATACTTAATTCTCCACGAGGCAGCGTAGCATCGGAGGAAACAGGTTTAGGCAAAGCAATATTAATAGGGGTAAGCTTATATTTAGTATTAACAATTATAATATGTCCTAGTTTATTCTTTAAGTTAACACATTTAATTATTTTAGATTTATTCCCATGTATCTTCTAGTTATATTAATACCGTTACTAAGCGCAGTCGGAAGCGGACTAGGGGGTCGCTATCTAGGAAGAAAAGGAGCTGGTTTGTTAAGTTCTATATGGGTTCTTGTCAGTAGCCTCCTCTCTTTTATATTATGTTATGAAATCCTTATTAATGGGTCTACAGTATATATAGAGTTAGGCAGATGGATAGAGTCAGATTTATTAATAACTAACTTTGGTTTACAATTTGATATGGTAACAGCTGTAATGTTAATAGTAGTAACCACAATTAGTGGACTAGTTCATGTCTATTCTACAAGTTATATGAGAGAAGACCCTCATTTACCTAGATTTATGAGCTATCTATCTCTATTCACTTTTTTTATGTTAGTTTTAATTACTAGTAATAACTATGTACAATTATTTATTGGTTGGGAAGGTGTCGGTTTGTGTTCTTACTTATTAATTAACTTTTGGTTTACACGCATACAAGCTAACAAAGCAGCAATTAAAGCAATGTTAATTAATAGAATAGGAGATATAGGATTAATGTTAGCTATTATATTAATCTGGAAAGAATTTGGGGTATTAGATTATTGTAGTTTATTCTCTGCTTTAACGTCATCTTCAGCTTGTACTTGGATTTGCATATTGTTAACTATAGGGGCGGTAGGAAAATCTGCCCAATTAGGGTTACATACTTGGTTGCCGGATGCTATGGAGGGCCCCACACCTGTTTCGGCCTTAATTCACGCAGCAACAATGGTAACAGCAGGAGTATTTTTAATTATAAGATCAGCTCCTATTTTTGATTATTCTCCAGCTGCAACAATTATTGTGGGTTTAGTTGGTTCCTTAACTGCTTTTTTTGCAGCTACAGTAGGATTAGTTCAATCGGACATAAAAAAAGTTATTGCTTATTCTACTTGTAGTCAACTAGGATACATGGTAATGGCTTGTGGTACTTATAGCTCTTTAAGTAGTTTATATCATTTACTAACTCATGCTTTCTTTAAAGCCTTATTATTCTTAGGAGCAGGCTCAATAATTCATGCTCTTTTGGATGAGCAGGATCTTAGGAAAATGGGGGGAATAGTTCGGGGCTTACCTCTAACATATGTATTCATGTTGATTGGTTCATTGTCTTTAGCTGGTTTTCCCTATTTATCTGGATTTTACTCTAAAGATTTAATATTAGAGTTAACTTATAATAGTTATTGTTTAATATCTATTTATTGGTTAGCTTCAATTACAGCTTTCTTAACTGCTTTTTATTCATTTCGATTAATATATTTAAGTTTTGTGTCTAAGCCTAATTTAACGCATTTAAGCGCACAACACTTGCAAGAAGCTGATTGGAACTTATTAGGTCCTTTATTAGTACTAGCAATAGGGAGTATTTTAGTTGGTTATATTGCTCAAAATATGGTGTTTGCACCAGGTATACGTCCCTTGCCGCTTGTGCCCACTATAGTTTCTTTAGCACCAGTTATTATGTCCGTAACAGGTATATTACTAGTGTTTATACTTCGTCCATATATTATATATTATATTACACGCCCTAGTATATATGGTTTCTTATTTTATGCTTGGGAGTTTAATCAAATAGCAAATTATTATATTGGAAGCACAATTTGGAAGTTTGGCCATATTATCTCTTATCGTATTATAGATAGAGGTATTTTAGAGATTTTGGGCCCCACTGGAATAGCCCGATTCATGGTTGATAGAACTAAAGAGTTAAGCAACTTACAATCTGGTTTATTATTTAATTATGCATTAATGATATTAGTTGGAACAGCCATCGCACTTAAATACTTAGTCGTAAATTAGTGGCTGGTAATTATATATTAATATGATATTAACTTTTATAGTGGGCTCTATATTAATAAGTATAGTAATAATAGCATTAATTCCAAGGGAAAATAGTATGAAACTACGTCAGCGGGCGTTAGAGGGGTCTCTGATTACATTTGCTCTTTCTATTTTATTATTAGTTAATCTTCATCAAGAAGCTCAATTTCAACAGATAATAGAATTCAATTGGGTAAATACGATAGGATGGTTTGAAGGTTCTCCGATATTATTTGCTATTGACGGGATATCTATCTTTTTTATTATACTAAGTACTTTATTAACACCAATTTGTATATTAGTAAGTTGGAATAGTATTAAGTTTCTTCTTAAAGAGTTTATTATGTGCCTTTTAGGCATGGAATTACTATTAATTGGGGTATTCTCAACATTAGATCTGTTAATATTTTATGTATTATTTGAAAGCATATTAATACCTATGTTCTTAATAATAGGAGTATGGGGAGCCCGGGCAGAGAAAATAAAAGCTGCTTATTATTTCTTCTTTTATACTTTAGTTGGTTCTATATTAATGTTACTTAGTATAGCAGTCATTTATAGGATAACAGGTACAACTGATTATTTATCTTTAACTAACATTCAGATTGATAGTAACATTCAAATTTGGCTGTTTATAGGGGTTTTCCTTAGTTTAGCAGTTAAGATACCAATGATACCCTTTCATATATGGCTGCCTCTTGCGCATGTTGAGGCTCCTTTAGCTGGTTCAGTGATTCTAGCTGGAATATTATTGAAATTAGGAGGCTATGGATTTATTCGATTTGCTTGGCCTCTTTTTCCCGAAGCAACAGAGTATTTAGCACCCATTATATTAACGTTATCATTAATAGCAGTGATATATGGGAGTCTAACTACTTGCAGACAGGTAGATGCGAAACGTTTGATAGCCTATTCTTCGGTAGCTCATATGGGAATAGTAACAATAGGTTTATTTACTCACACGATGGAGGGTTTGATAGCCTCCATATTCTTAATGATAGCTCATGGAGTGGTTAGCCCCGCTTTATTTATTGCAGTAACTTTGCTCTATGAGAGACATCATACAAGGTTAATTAGATATTATAGGGGAGTAGTTATGACTATGCCTTTATTTTCTATCATATTTATGGTGTTTACTTTAGCTAATATTGCTGTTCCTCTTAGTTGTAATTTTGTTGGAGAATTTTTATCCTTGGTGGCTGCTTTTTCGACTAGTACATCATTGGGCATTCTTACTTCAACCAGTATGGTCATAGCTGCTGCTTATTCATTATATTTATATAATAGAATTTGTTTTGGGCAACTTTCTCCCTACTTAATATTTTCGAGAGATATTAATAGACGAGAGTTGAATGGGCAATTACCGCTAATAGTAGCTATTGTATTATTGGGGATAGTTCCATACCCCCTAATCGAGTTAGTTCGTGTATGTTTGCCTAGATTTTTATAATTTTTCCTGTACCTATTTGGTTTATATATGTATATATTTTGTTTTTAATAGTGGTAGGGGCAGGAGTTGAACCTACATAATCAGATTATGAGTCTGAGAACTTACCGTTAGTTGACCCTACAAGCTGAGCTTAGCTAAGCACTATGTAACTATAGCCAGGGCTAAGAGCCCCACCAGTAAATACATACATATAAAAACAACCAAACCACATCTACAAAATGCCAATACCAACTAGCAGCCTCAAAACCAAAATGGTGATGACGAGTATAGTGATAACCTATTAATCTAGCTAAACATACAGCCAAAAATATAGTTCCAATTATAACATGAAAACCATGAAAACCTGTAGCCATAAAAAAGGTTGAACCATATACAGAATCTGAGATTGTAAAAGGTGCTTCGTAATACTCCATAGCTTGTAGGGCTGTAAACTGAATCCCAAGTATTACGGTACAAGTAAGTGATTGTATGGCTTCTAATCTTTGTCCGCTAACTATGGCGTGATGTGCCCATGTAACTGTTGCTCCTGAACTAAGTAATATAGCTGTATTTAATAGGGGCACAGAAAATGGATCTAACACTTCTATACCAACAGGAGGCCAAACAGCTCCTAATTCTATAGTAGGAGATAAGCTACTATGAAAGAAAGCCCAAAAGAACGCAAAAAAGAAACAAACTTCAGAAGTAATAAAAAGGATCATACCATATCTTAATCCTCTTTTTACTATTTGAGTGTGGTGTCCTTGGAAAGTGGCCTCTCTAATAACATCTCTCCACCAAACAAACATTGTTAATATTATTGTTATTGCACCTAAATACATTATCCATGTATAACTATAATGAAAATATAATACTGAGCCTACTGTAATCAGTAGTGCCCCGATTGAGCCTATATAAGGCCATGGACTAGGATCCACTAAATGATAGGGGTGATAAGCCTTACTCATAGCTCCCCGGCGGGGAATCAAGCGGAGATTAATACTCCTACCCAACAATTATTTTAAGTATGGGTTAATGTAGATTTAGACTATCATTAATATATATGGTAGTTAACAAACAAAATACATATGCTTGAATTAAAGCCACGGCAATTTCTAGTAAAGTTATAAAAACCATTACTAATATTGGGGCTAAACTTAATACTAACATTCCATTACTAATCATTGCAAATCCAAAACTTGCTAATATAGCAAATAAAAGGTGTCCAGCTGATACATTAGCAGCCAATCGAATACCTAAAGAGAGTGCTCGGGAAAGATAGCTAATTACTTCAATCGATACTAATAGTGGGGCTAATGATAAGGGAGCCCCACTAGGCATCATCATTGAAGCAAAATCCCAACGGTATTGTGTTATACCCAATATTGTTACTGCTATTAAAATAGATAAACTTAACCCGAAAGTAATAACAATGTGGGCAGTAGGGGTAAATACGTAGGGAAATAAACCTAATAGGTTTAATCCAGCAATAAATGTAAATAGAGTTATAATAAGAGTAAAATATTGAGTTCCCTTATTAGCTGTAGAATCTTTTACTAATCCTAAAAAGTGGGTATAAAGAATCTCTTGTATAGCCTGCAATCTTGTAGGTATTAATTTATATGAACAACTTCCTATTAATATTATACTAAATAGGATAAGCATCATAATAGAAGAATTAGTAATTATACCCCCAATTATCCGAACTACATTAAACTGATCAAAAAAAGAAGCTGCCATATTGAATATATGTAAGAAATGGGCTTATCTCCGGAGTATATCTTGTAATATAGTATATGCTCGATTAACCCCGAGTCCCTTACTAGGGGCTGCCCCCTCTTCCTGTAGTATACTTCTTATACGTAAATTATTTTGGATTTTAGGTAAAATAAATAAACTCATAATACTATAAAGTGCTAACAAGGTTATTAATGTCCAGCTATATTGAGTTAAATAAGCGGTTATATCTAAATGAGGCATTATTCGATGATTGAAAGATCTTCTAAAGATCAGCACATAATGAAGATAGCCAGCTGATATATTTATCCATGCTAACGGCCTCAATAACAATGGGCATAAAAGAGTGATTAGCACCACATAACTCGGAACATTGACCATAAAATAATCCCGGTCTTTTAGCTAAAAATCCGGTTTGATTAAGACGCCCAGGCACAGCATCCATTTTAATAGCTAATGAAGGTACAGCAAATGAATGAAGTACATCCGCACCTGTGACTAAAACTCTTACATAAGTATCAATAGGTACAACCATTCTATTGTCAACCTCTAATAGTCGGAGATCGCCGGGTTGAAGATCACTTGTAGGTATCATGTAAGAATCAAACTCTAAAGTACTATCTTCACCTAAGGTAGTTTGATAATCTGAATATTCATAAGACCAATACCATTGATGACCTATGGCTTTTACTGTCACACCGGGTTCTACTACCTCATCCATCAAATAAAGTAATTTCAAAGAAGGGAATGCTATAAACACTAATATAATTGCTGGAATTATAGTCCAAACAATCTCTATTGTGACTCCTTCTATAAGATAGCGATGATAAGCTTGACCTGTTAATCCTCTTATAATTAACCATAATACAGTTGTTATAATAATAATTAAAATAAACATAATTTGGTTATGAAGGAATAGAATCTCTTCCATAACAGGACTAGCAGCATCTTGAAAGCTTAGTTGAAATGGTTCAGCCGCGTCACGTAGGAGCGAGGCCTCTAATAATGCATTAATTGGAGTTTTCATTCTTCTCTAGCCCTGTTACTTTGCTGACGCACCCAAAAGCTTTCCTAATTACATATATACGACTCCAAAAATGTTTTCACCTACCTTAAATTACTTTTAATCTAGAGTAAGCATGAACAAATATCTTACACGTTGGCTATTTTCTACTAATCATAAGGATATAGGTACTTTATATTTATTATTTGGTGCTTTTTCTGGAATGGCAGGGACAGCTTCGAGTATGTTAATACGGCTAGAACTGTCAGCTCCAGGTAGTATGATAGGGGATGATCATTTATATAATGTAATTGTAACATCACATGCTTTATTAATGATTTTTTTCCTAGTAATGCCAGTAATGATTGGAGGATTCGGAAATTGGTTTGTGCCAATTATGATTGGTGCACCCGATATGGCCTTTCCTAGATTAAACAATATTAGTTTCTGGTTATTGCCGCCTTCTTTAATATTATTGGTTGGTTCTATGTTTGTGGAACAAGGGGCAGGAACAGGTTGGACCATTTATCCTCCATTATCAAGCATTCAAGCCCATTCAGGGGGAGCAGTAGATATGGCTATATTTAGTCTCCATCTAGCTGGTGTATCTTCCATTTTAAGTTCTATCAATTTTATAACTACTATAATTAACATGAGGGTTCCTGGTATGAGTATGCATAGATTACCTCTATTCGTATGGTCTGTATTAATTACTACAATATTGTTATTATTATCTTTACCAGTGTTAGCTGGTGCAATTACAATGTTATTGACAGATAGAAATTTTAATACAACATTCTTTGATCCTGCGGGAGGAGGAGATCCTATTTTATTTCAACATCTATTTTGGTTCTTTGGACATCCTGAAGTTTATATATTAATTCTACCAGGATTTGGTATGGTATCTCAAATTATACCCACATTTTCTGCTAAACAACATATTTTTGGTTATCTAGGTATGGTCTATGCTATGATTTCTATTGGAGTATTAGGATTTATTGTTTGGGCCCACCATATGTTCACTGTTGGTATGGATGTTGATACTCGTGCCTACTTTACCGCCGCCACGATGATTATTGCTGTTCCTACTGGGATTAAGATATTTAGCTGGCTAGCTACTATATATGGGGGAAGCCCACGGCTTGATACACCTATGTTGTGGGCTATTGGGTTTGTATTTTTATTTACCATTGGTGGTTTGACTGGAGTTATATTAGCTAATAGTTCATTAGATATAGCATTACATGATACTTATTATGTAGTAGCCCACTTCCATTACGTGTTATCTATGGGGGCCGTATTTGCTATATTTGGAGGTTACTATTATTGGTTTGGTAAAATTACAGGTTATAGTTATAATGAATTATACGGTAAGATCCACTTCTGGATTATGTTTATCGGAGTTAATTTAACTTTCTTCCCTCAGCATTTCTTGGGTTTAGCTGGGCTACCTAGAAGATACTCGGATTTCCCTGATGCTTATCAAGATTGGAACTTAGTTAGTTCTTGCGGAGCTGTAATAGCCCTAGTAGGAATTATATGGTTCATATACTTGTCTTATGAGGCATTAGCAGCCGAAAGACCATTTAGGGGCTGGTCAACTTCACCTGGCTCATTGGAGTGGTCTTTATCTTCTCCGCCTGCTTTTCATACTTATAATGAATTACCGTTTGTTTATCAGCGTAAATTAAGTCATGGGGATGATTTAAATATTATTTCCACATTACTCCTTTGACCTTGGGGAGTCTATAAGGCAATGTGTTCTTCTAATACATGCAAGGCCCTTAATAAGGGCCCTACTGGTGAGGATAAAATGGAGATTATCTCGGTTGACGTATTAGAATAGGTGGGATAGTGGCCCACCTGGTCGAAGATGCGTAGTATAGCCACACTTTCACTGAAACAAGGGGAAGACATTTTGGCAGCAGTAGAGAATCTTGTGCAATGGGTAAACGCTTGACACAGGGTTTCACACTGAGGTCTGTCTAACTAAGTGCCAGCAGACGCGGTTAAACTTAGAGGCCCAGTTTTTATTTCGCATTAGGCGTTAAAGTATGTAGTGAAGTATGAGGATAAAGTAAGGCGAACCTCTTGGTAGCGGTAAAATGTTTGAAGCAAGAGTGGAAGTCCGAAGGTGAAGACTCCTTACTCCGTTCATGTTATATATTCATGAAATACGAAAGCTTGGATAGCAAACAGGATTAGATACCCTGGTAGTCTTAGCCCTAAACTTATACAATAGCTTTATTAGCAAATAACCTTATTGTATGCCTGAATACTATGATCGCAAGATTGAAACTCAAAAGGCTTGGCTGTTCACTGTTTGAATCAGAGGAGCGTGTAATTTAATACGATGATCCGCGTGTCACCTTACCTTTCCTTGAAAGCGGACTATCTAGCCGCTCAGGCATTGCATGGCCGTCGTCAGGATAACAATAAATGTTATCCTTAACCCTATTATGGATTAAGTCAGGTGTTATGGTCTTTATGGAAAGGGATATTATGCGCTACATTCTCCTATACAATATACACAGTAAATTAGGAGGCGGAGATTCTCTGAAACGGAAATCTTAAGTAGGATTTGATAGTAATCGGGAAGTAGAGCGTTCCGGTGAATTCTAACCCAGTGTTAGCACAAATCGCCCGTCGTCCCCTTCAAGTTAAGGATATGAGACGCCCCGCGGCGGGGTTATCCCTCCTTTTCGAGAATGGGTAAGTCGTAACATAGTAAGAGTAAGGGAACTTGTTCTTGGACCAAGTTATGCGCGTTCAATACGTACTTGGTCGCCCTCCATAACTAGGATGATGAGTACTATTATTTCAATTATCTTTAAAACGCTTGCAATAATAATACCTCTATTAGTGGCTATAGCTTATTTAACTTTAGCAGAAAGAAAGGTATTAGGGTATATGCAAGCACGAAAAGGACCTAATGTAGTTGGTGTTTATGGACTGTTACAGCCTTTAGCTGATGGATTAAAGTTATTTACTAAAGAGATGGCTATTCCCAATCATGCTAATCTGTCGGTTTATATTGTAGCCCCAATTCTATCGCTTACTTTAGCTTTTTTAGCTTGGGGGGTTATTCCTTTTAGCCCTGGTATAGTACTAGCTGATATTAATGTTGGTGTCTTATACATCTTTGCTATCAGTTCTATAGGGGTGTATGCTATTTTAATGTCTGGTTGGGGAAGTAATTCTAAATATGCATTCTTAGGGGCTATTAGAGCAGCAGCTCAGATGATTAGCTATGAAGTGTGTATAGGGCTTATCCTAATATCAGTAATATTATGTGCAGGTTCTCTTAATATCACTCAGATTGTTTTAGCTCAAGCCGAAATTTGGTATATAATACCTTTATTTCCAGCTGCTTTAATGTTTTTTGCTTCGGCATTAGCTGAAACTAATCGGGCGCCTTTTGATCTCACCGAGGGAGAATCAGAATTAGTATCTGGATATAATGTAGAATATTCTAGTATGTCGTTTGCCCTATTCTTTTTAGCTGAATACGGCCATATTATTTTAATGAGCTGTTTGATTAGTTTATTGTTTTTAGGTGGTTGGGCACCTTTCACAGGAATTCTAGGAATGGGTAGCTTGGCCCTTAAAACTACCGCAGTAGTGTTCGCATTTGTGTGGGTGCGAGCTTCTTTCCCTAGAATGAGATATGACCAACTTATGTATCTATTATGGAAGTCTTATTTACCTTTCAGTCTTGGTTTAATCGTTTTAGTTTCTGGCCTGTTGATAGGTTTAGATGCAGTGCCTTGCTAGCATTTAGGGAGATAGTTTCCTGAGCGCATGCATATGGAATCACCAAACAAAATGTTACGAATAAGAACTCAACATCCAATAATCTCTATTGTGAATGGGGTTTTGGTTGATCTACCAGCTCCTTCTAATATTAGTTATTATTGGAATTTTGGTTCTTTGTTAGGACTTTGCTTAGTTATTCAATTGATTACCGGAATATTCTTAGCTATGCATTATTGCCCTGACGTTAGTTTAGCTTTTGATTCAATTTCCCATATTTTAAGAGACGTTAATTATGGTTTTATGTTAAAGTATATACATGCTAATGGAGCTTCATTATTCTTTCTTTGTGTATATATACACATGGGTAGAGGACTTTATTATGGGAGCTACATGAAAATGGACGTTTGGAATATAGGGGTTATAATTTACTTAGTGATGATGTTAACAGCTTTCTTAGGGTATGTATTACCTTGGGGACAAATGTCCTTTTGGGGGGCCACAGTTATTACTAACTTTTGTTCTGCTATACCTTATGTAGGAACAGATGTTGTTCAATGGATTTGGGGAGGATTTAGTGTATCTAACGCGACTCTTAATCGTTTTTTTTCTTTACATTATCTTTTTCCTTTTCTTATAGCTGGATTGGGCGTATTACATATTCTTAGTTTACATACAGCTGGGTCAAATAATCCTTTAGGGATTGATTCTAACATAGACAAAGTTACCTTTCATGTTTATTATACTTATAAGGACTTGTTTGGTATAATGGTACTTAGCACTATTTTAGTTATACTTTGTTATTTTATGCCTAATGTATTAGGGGACCCTGAAAATTTTATTCAAGCTAATCCTTTAGTAACTCCTGTTCATATACAACCAGAATGGTACTTCTTATTCGCATACGCCATACTACGTTCTATACCTAACAAGCTTGGGGGAGTTTTGGCTATGGTGTTTAGTATCTTAGTGTTATTGTTATTGCCCTTTATTCATACTAGTAAATTAAGAGCTTTAACATTTAGACCTTTAGGTAAAATAGCATTTTGGTTTTTAGTTGCTGATTTTATTCTATTAACCTGGTTAGGAGCTAATCCAGTAGAGGAACCTTATGTTATGATTGGTCAATTTGCTTCTTTATTCTACTTTTGCTACTTCTTAGTATTAGTTCCCTTGTTAGGTTGGGCAGAAACTAAATTGCTCCGTATGAAGTAATATAGGTTGGCCGAATATGAATAGTCTATTTATGATATTCTCCTTAGGAATAGTTGGAGCTAGTCTTATGGTTATATCTACGCCAAATCCTGTTTACTCAGTATTTTGGTTAGTTATTGCCTTTGTTAATGCTGCTGTTATGTTTATATCGTTGGGATTAGATTACATAGGTTTAATATTTATAATTGTCTATGTAGGGGCTATTGCTATTTTATTCCTGTTCGTAATTATGTTAATTCAACAACCTAATAAAGTAGATTCTCAAGATCATTCGCATTTCTTACCTGTAGGATTATCTGTAATATTTTTATTTTATAGTTTACTCACCAATAGCCCTAAATATATCAGCAATCCTGTTATAGGATCTAGAACTAACATTGGGGCAATTGGAAGTCATCTTTATACAACTTATTATGAATTAGTGTTAATTGCTAGTTTGGTGCTACTAGTCGCTATGATAGGGGCTATATTATTAGCTAAGCAGCCAAATTCACCTTTTTTATATAATTCTCATGGTGAATCACTACGTAGTAGGCAAGATCTTTTCCTACAAATCAGCAGAGAGCACCTTTAGGTGCCTTCTGGCCAAGTGTTAATGCACGTCTCCGCTTAAGAACATGGAGTTTAAAGGAATATTAATACTACTTATCATCAGCGGGACATTATCAATTCTAATTTTAGGGGCATCTTATATATTAGGATATAAACAACCTGATATGGAAAAAGTGTCGGTTTATGAATGTGGGTTTGATCCTTTTGATAACCCGGGGAATCCCTTTTCCGTTAGATTCTTCTTAATTGGTATCTTGTTCTTAATATTTGATCTTGAAATATCTTTTTTATTCCCCTGGGCCGTTACATATATGGGCTTACCTTTATTTGGATATTGGGTTGTTATGTTATTTTTATTTATATTAACTTTAGGGTTAATTTATGAGTGGATAGAAGGAGGTTTAGAGTGGGAAAATTAGTGCATGTCTTATTTAATATTATCAATTGTCATCTTATTAATCGGAATTTTAGGTATTATTCTTAATAGAAGCAATTTAATTATTATGTTAATGTGTGTAGAGCTAGTTTTACTGGCCTCTACTATTTTGCTTCTATTTGAATCTCGTGTGCTCTATACGCTTTTTGGTCAAATTTTTGCGATTGTGATTTTAACTGTCGCAGCTGCCGAGTCTGCTATCGGTTTAGCCATTATGGTTAACTATTACCGTTTACGTGGTACAATTGCTGTTCGAGCCTTAAATTTATTAAGAGGTTAACTCCTAGTTAGAAATGAACCAGATACCTATGCAATATTTTAACTTAGCAAAGGAGAATTATTCTAAGTATGGATTATCAGTAATCCAGCTTATACAGATTGGTAAGTTCTATGAACTTTGGCATGAGCCTGATACTTCTAGTAAACAGCAAGCATATTCTCAAGCCGAATTATTAGTTGAGTCATCGATACGAAGTAGGTCTTTAGAGGTAACACCCCCCATTGAACAAGTTGCTTCGTTACTTGATATGAAAATAATATCACTTGGTAAAAGATCCTTGCTTCAAATGGGATTCCCAACTTATTCTCTCACTACTCATCTAAGCACCTTGTTGGATAAGGGTTGGACTGTTATAGTTATTGATGAATTAGTCACTAATAAATCCGGGCCAAAACAACGTGCAGTATCTCAAGTTTATTCTCCTAGTTGTAATTTAGAAGACTGTTCGGAATTGCCTTATGTATTATCAATTTATTTTTCTCAAGACGATTTATTAGGTATTACTTTATTTTCAGCCATGAATGGGCATAGTATAATATTCCCTGTTTCTTGGACGGACAGGGATAAAGTAACCCGGTTATTAACCAGTTATCGTATTAGAGAAATAGTGATTTGGGCGGATTCGGGAGTTGGCTCAAATATTTTAATAAATAAGATATATAATCTATTAATTGGTTGGAATTTATTTCCCTCTGAGCCCAATACAATAATTGAAGTTATGGGAGAAATACTAACCAATTTGCCATGTTATTTATCTTATAGGTACGAAAATAATAATAAGGAATGGCTTTTGCTCCATATTTACATAGGCATTAACACAGAGTGGTTAAATAAAAACTATCAAAAATATACTCTTAGTAAAATATTTCAAAGTACTTGGACAGAAAATGTTAATCAGGTAAATCTAATTAGCCTTTTAGGAGTATTACAATTTATTAAAGATCGAAATCCTAATCTTATTAAGAATCTTCAACTTCCCGAGTGTTATAATTCTGTTGTTAGTCCCCTAAATTTAATACTGTGTAATCGAGCAGAATATCAATTAGATTTATTGTCTAAAAGGGGGAAACTGGGCGGCCTACTTAATTTGATTGATTATTGTTCTACTGTAATGGGTAAAAGACTACTCAAATTTAGACTTCTTAACCCTATTACAGATTATTCTGAATTAAATCTTCGTTATAAGGAGATTTCTATATTTAAACAATTACTTAACAAGAAAATATTTGATAATTCCGAGTTAAAATGCATTAAAGATTTATCTTCTTTACATCGTCAATGGGCAATATGTGCCTCAAGTGATACTACCCTGCCACCTAAAAAGTTAAGTCAAATTTATCATTCTTATTTGTTTGCTAATCAGTTAATAAGTAAATTGACAAATAATATTCAATTACCTCCTTTAGTTGGGCCCCAATTAAAATCGTTAATTAAGGAAATAGATCGAGTTTTCCAGGTAGATAGTCTTTTGGGCGATTTTAAAGATGTATTACAACCAACTGGTAATTTAACTAATTTATTTGTACAACGACAAACTTTAAGGGCCCAACTAACAGAGTGGGCCGAACAAATTTCAAATATTGTGTTTCAAGATACAATTTCTATTAAAGCCGAATATTTTAATAAAGAGGGCTATGCTTTTTCTATTTCATCTAAAAAGTTAACTAAGTTAGAACATTACATGATGAATACCTCTATATCTAATAATTCAATTATTGTATTGGGTAAGAGGGGAAGCTATCATATAATTACTACTCCTACTATTCATAAAGTATCAATAGAATTAAATGAATTAGAAGAACAAATTAATATTTATGTTAAACAAACTTATCACCAGGAACTTAAAAGATTATATTTCAGTTATTCTGAGCTGTTTTTGCCTTTAGTAAATATGATTTCTAGATTAGATGTTGCATTAAGCGGAGCTATTACGGCTATTAAATTCAATTATATTGAACCTTGCTTAACACTAGCGAAAACCCAACAAACTAAGGGTTTTATAGAAGCTACTAATTTACGACACCCATTAGTAGAACAGTTAAACACTCAAGAAGAATGTGTAGCTCATAATATTAGTTTAGAGGACAAGGGAATGTTAGTATTTTCAGTAAATGGTGCAGGTAAATCTACTTTACTTAGAGCAATTGGAGTCAACGTAATTTTAGCTCAAGCAGGAATGTATGTAGCTGCAGACTCATTTAAGTTAAGACCTTATAATTATTTAATTACTCGTATTTTAGGAGGAGATGATCTTTATAGAGGCCAAGGTACTTTTGAAGTCGAAATGAGAGATCTTTCAACTATATTACAGCTAGCTAATTATAACAGTTTAATACTAGGTGACGAAATTTGTCATGGAACAGAAGTTAATTCAGGAACAGCAATATTAGCTGCAACAATTGAAAGATTAATAAATGCACAAACTAGTTTTGTTCTTTCTACTCATTTACATCAAGTTTGTTCTTTAATTGATTCACCAGTTCGGTACTATCATTTATCTGTTATTCAACAAGAAAATTCGGGCCTAATTTATGAACGTAAATTAAAACTTGGTCCAGGACCCTCTCAATATGGCATTGAAGTTATGGGCCACATAATTAATGACAAGAAATTTTATAATAGTGCTTTGAAATATCGTAAACTTATTAATTGAGAGCCACCATCCCGAGGTGAGTTAACAGTATTTCGCCCTTCTAAATATAATGCTCAAGTTTTTATTGATTCGTGTGAAATATGCGGAGCTCCAGCAGATGCTGTTCACCACATTCAACCTAAGAGTGAACATAAGAAATTATGTAATAGAAAATTAAATCGAAGATCTAATTTGGTACCAGTTTGTTCAAGCTGTCATTTAGATATCCATAGAAATAAAATCTCTATTTTAGGTTGGAAGAGAACCCCGAAACATAAGAAATTATATTGGGTTTATACTAATGAATCTTTAGACAGTGGAACTGAGTAA